TGAAATTTTTTGATGTAGTGAGTAATAGGCTCTGGGTGTTCGCTGTTCAAGAATTCTTGTTTAGGCAGTTCATAACATCCATACATAGTGTTTTGATCCAAGATTTCAATTCTTCCATGTTTCAGCAGTAGCATATTGTTCCATGGAGCTAAGGTCCAAAATTTGGAAGAAACAAGCGTTTCCACGACTCTACCACCCAGTCAATTCTGTTCCACTCCCTATTTATTTCATGACCATATATCCTTTATCCTTCCGGCTAAGGAATGGGAAACCCTTCTCCTGTTACATGACTCCAATTTTCATTTCATCCGGGAAAAGCCATCTTTTTCTCAACAATGTCTTTGTCATTTGATCCAATAGCCTTCCGTTAGATAGGAACAGATTTGATAAATACTGATAACTCTCGGATAAAGTATTAGAACGGAAAGATCCATTAGATAATGAACTATTGGTTCTAATCCATCTCTGGTGATGAATCAACAATTCGAAGTGCTTTTCTTGCGTATTCTTGATAAACCAGCGTTTATATATAGATGTAGGAGGATCTGTTTGGGAAGTAAGAAGCCCTTTTGACATCTCTTCATCTGCAAAGAATTCTCGATGTGAAAACACAGAGACAGGGGGCTGATCTTTGAATAGGAAAAAGAGTGGATCTGCAGGGTCCCAAATGAATTGGCTTATTCGAAAAAAGCCTTGTTCTTTGGAAGATCTATCTCGTGTCTGGTACTGCATGGTTCCACTCTGCAAGAACTCCGAATCATTCTCTTGAAGCTCATTCTCTTCATCATAAATGATCCGCTTGCCCCGAAATGACCTGGCCCAATAGGGAAATCCCAATTCATTGGGCCTTTCGATACAATAAAATAGAAAGCCCCAAGGGCGCCATATTCTAGGAGCCCAAACTATGTGATTGAATAAATCCTCTTCTATCTGTTGCGGGTCGAGGGCTCCTTCTACTTCCCCTTCTTCAAACTCCGATTCGTATTTTTCATAGAGAAATCTCTGATCAACGATAGAATAAGACCCATTTTGCATCATATCTAAAGGATTCCTTGGTTCGGGCCGAAGAAGCAATGTCACTCGATCATTATCAAACTGACTGCAATCTTTTTCTGTCCGTGAGGATCCCCCCAGAGCACCTTCTACTTCTAATAGGCCATGAACTAGATCAGAAGCATTCTCAACGAGTCCATAAGAAGTGATCCCATTTTTTTCATCGGGTCCGGGTAGAGACCAAAGGTCTTGGGCGACCGATCCGGCAGAACAACTCAAAAGATAAAGAAGTATCGTTAATTTCTTCATGCTCGTTCCAAGTTCGAAGTACCATTTGTACAAATAAGAATCCCTTTCGTTACATGATTTCTTCTTCATATAGATAGATATAGGATCTATGGGGCAATTACTTAGAAGTACATTTTGTGCAACAGCCCTTCCTATCTGATAGAAAAGGATCTCATGATCCTGAACCGATCTTACCTGGGATCGCAAATCCCAAGTTTGTCTATGAAGAGCGGATCTAATTGTATTAGTGTCTATAATTGATTTCTTCTGTGTAATACTAATCGCTAAGGCCTCATTGGTAAGTGCTACAAGATCTCGTGCATTGGAACCCACGGTTATGGACCCGAATTCATTAGTATGGAACATTTTCTTTTCCAAGTGAAATCCCTTAGTATATGAAAGATTGAAAAAGTGCTTTCGTTGTTGTGGAATAAGAAGCCTTCGTATCTTAATGCATGTATTTAATTTATTCGGAACTATTAGAGCGGGATCCACTTTTTGGGGAATATGAGTCGAAGCAATAACAAGAATATTTCTAGTGGAACATCTTTCACAATCCCTGGATAGATAGTTCACTAATAGACCGAGGGATAAGTAATTCGACTCATTCACATCCAGATCATGAATGTTTGGAATCCATATTATGCAAGGAGACATTGCTTTTGCTAATTCGAATTGAAGGGTGATAGAAAATCGGTCTATTTCCGGCATCATATCCATATTTAGCGCATTCATCAGAGTTAGCAGCTCCGTATCGAGGTCAAGATCGATATCGTCACTAGCATCAATCTCGTCACTATCATCAATATTGTCACTATCATCAATATCGATATCATCAATAAGAAAACCTTTAGGCTTGTTATCCAGGAACTTGTTCAGAAATACCAAAGGAACATAGGAGTTTGTCGCTAGGTATTTGACCAAATAGGAGCGTCCAGTTCCTATAGAACCTATCACTAAAATACCCCTAGAGGGGGATAGGGCTAAGCGGAGCGAAAAGGGTTTTTCATGAGACGGGAAATGAAAACTATTAGCCCCACACGGGGTTTGTGAATAAGTGATTGTCTGATAATGAGCAAGGAATATCCGTCTTTCTGCTAAACAGGATGTATTGAACTCATAATTCATTAGACACTTTTTATGAATGTCAACTAAATATCGTAAGTAAATTGCTCCCGGGTGTTCAATCATTTGATAACCAGAGTCGTTCTTTGATAAA